AAAAAAAGGAATATTCTCATATATTTTGTATCCTTTTGGCGGCATGGCCGAGCGGTAAGGCGGGGGACTGCAAATCCTTTTTCCCCAGTTCAAATCCGGGTGTCGCCTCATTCACAAAAGAATCGAAATACCTTCTTCTGTTTTGCTGATATAACTTTATCATTTTTTTCAGCAGAAGTAAGCAGAAGAAAAAGGGTGATATTAAGTAAAAAAAATAAATTCTTTCTTTTCGGTAAGCTCTAGTCACGCATGGAATAAGCCATCTCCTGATTGTCTCTATGAAACAATCGGGAGACAGTAAAGATTAGATCAAATGAGAAAGGAATATAGGGGTATGTGATAGCTAGAGATCTATCTTGATTTTATATTTTTATACGTTTTACTTAATGTAATGAAATGTGGGGCAACAAAAGAAAGACTAGGTCTTATTATTCCTACATGTTACTAACACTCCTTTGATACTTCCAAGAGTTTCTCTGCGTCTTTTATTTACTTGTGCTTAATGTTTGTTTTTCGATTATACTAGAAATCATATATATAATAACTTGTTATAATTCTATTTTTTGGATTGTTTCATCAATGGTATTGTGCTCGAATCCTCTTTTGACTATGCGCTAATGATTCCCCTATTATTAGTGAACAATAATGATTAGTGAGCAATAATGGAAAAATTCTTTTATATTCATAGAGATAGGGGACATAATTCACATGGATATGGTAAGTCTCGCTTGGGCTGCTTTAATGGTAGTCTTTACATTTTCCCTTTCACTCGTAGTATGGGGAAGAAGTGGACTCTAGAAGTAGAAGTACTACTAATTGAAGAATCAAACTGTATCGCTTGTTTTATAGATCGTTCTGCAAAACTTTTTTGTTTTCTTTTATTTCGTTTTTGGTTTCTTTGATTTTTCTTTGCTTTGAACAGTAAAAAAAAAAAGAGTTCTGTTATTTGTTATTATTATAGGTTTTTAAGTGGATACATACTTTCGACACGAAAGAATAGAACATAGACATAGTGGTTGTCCAATGAAATACTACGCATATTTATTAATATACTACCTCATATTAGGATAGTACCTCGGACTCGGGGTAGCCACCCACATCTTACGTGGTTACCTCTTGTTTTATTTATTATTATTTTATTTATTATAATTTTTTTTTTATTTTCAAAATTGGATTTCTTTTTATGGAACTCATTTCATATCATGGTTCAAACGTTAAAGATGGGGATTTCTAATTCTTTTAGAAATCCGAAGATAAAAAGTTCCCACAGATCCGAACCCCTGGATCATCTGTCAACTGCTCAATGAATTACTTCTTTAGAATGCTAAAAAAAGATTACTCGGTAACATTTTTTTCCTTTATTGATGATGGTATCCGAATTCATATTGAAAAGTATGAGAAATCCAGAAATTAGAATCGTAAGAGTAAGAGTGACCTTTGGATTATTTAATTTCAGATTAATTGGAATCAACATAAATTATGAAGCAAAGAAATAGAATTGGGACACTATGTATATTATATTAATATTACATATATGTAATTGATATGATATCTATATATAAATAGAAAGATATATATTGTAGATTCATCTATATTCAATCTGTATTTTTATATAGTACAATTTTATATACTTCAATAACAATAATAGATAGTATGGTAGAAGGATTCATATATTTATTTCTACCATACTATCGGATCTCATAGAATACTTCTCTCGTAGAATACTGATAATTCGAGTCCGCTCATTTCATTTAAGATGCGAAATTGGAATCCTTTTCTTTTCATTTTTCTTATCTTCAATCATTGATAAGAACTCTAAAAAGTCAAGTTTAATTCAAATTAATCACCTTGACTGATTGTTTTTACGTATATTATAAGTAAAAAGGCGGTAGGAACTAGAATGAACAGTGCAGTAGCAATAAATGCGAGAATATTTACTTCCATAATCTCATCGTTTCATTTTTTTTTTCGCAATAACTCGGGATTTAATCCCATAGAGATGATAAATGTTTCGCTTGTAAATTCAATGGGATGCATTACATCTCGATGATATCGAATCCTATTAAAATATCATGAATAACAATATCTGATCTATCAAATCGATTCATCGTCGAGAATTGAATAGTATAACATAGGAAGATCTTTTATCCATACCGAATTCAAACAAAATGGGATTCCTGATCCAATCAAGAATTTATTTAATTTTTTTTATCATTTTTTGCATTTTTTCTTTTCTCTAATCTACTACCCTCTTGTCCAATGCAATCATCTGATGAAGTCTCATCAAATAACCCCTTTACCCTCACATTGGTTATAAACAAACTCAAGCAAACCGAAATTCAAAAAAAAAATCTTAAAAAAAAATAAGAGAGATCCCGTTTAGAATAAAATTCAGTTATGTTATTTGGTCATCTCTTTCACAGGAAAGGAAGAGATGAATTGATGTATTTTTTTATTGGATTTGGATCCATCGGGACTGACGGGGCTCGAACCCGCAGCTTCCGCCTTGACAGGGCGGTGCTCTGACCAATTGAACTACAATCCCAGGTAAATAAAGTGTACACCATATGTTTATGATTTAACATCCTTCAAACCGTTTCTATGTAGATTTTAGATTAGAATTGTCATATTCTAATAGAGACGCGAGTAATAGATTGATATACGGGGGGACGTGCACTTTAGTTAGAGGAGCATGGATTCATAGTCATTTTTTCGTTACTGTAAAATTGATTGATAATCAATCTGTCAATGAATAAAAAAAGAGTTTTTTTTTTTACTTTATTCTTTTTTTCTTTTCTTAACTTTCTTTTTTTCTGAAACTTTATATTTACAGATCCTGATATGAATCGAGATCATTATCTCGCTCTGAATTTTTTGAAAAAAGAAATAGAAAAAAAAATAACAGTAGCGAGAGATATCAGAAAATAGGAGTTTTTTTTTTATTCCCTATGAAGCATTTCTGTAGAAAGACAAATGGGTTATATCATTTCATGGTGGATCCGCGAATTATTGGGCCGAGCTGGATTTGAACCAGCGTAGACATATTGCCAACGAATTTACAGTCCGTCCCCATTAACCGCTCGGGCATCGACCCGGGAAGAATCCATTCCAAGCTTATTGATAATCCATGATTAACTTCCTTTCGTAATACCCTACCCCCAGGGGAAGTCGAATCCCCGCTGCCTCCTTGAAAGAGAGATGTCCTGAACCGCTAGACGATGGGGGCATACTTGCCCGACTACCATCATACTATGATCATAGTATGAATAGTTTTTTGAAATTGTCAATATAAATGGAATAATATGACTCAATTCGAAGTATTTTTCTGTCTTTCATTATTCCATACAATTTTTTGATTTGTCATTTATATTTATGAATCGTTGATTCTAATCACCATTCTCGAAATAATTATATATAGAAATTCAATTTTAATAATATGTATATTATTTGAGCATATAGTTATATTAATTACATATAGAATATCAAATGAAAATAGTGATTAGAAGAAACGTCTAAAAAAAAAAATGATAAATATTTGAAAAGAAAAAAATCAAATATTATTTAAATAATAATACGAAGGCTAGTACCCTTCGGGAAGTGATTGGTCTACCATATGCTATAAACGGGAGTAAACTCCATTTCTCATACTTTCATTCATTGATTCACTCATTGTTAAGATTAGGTTAGGTAGGTATATTTTGATCTCACACTAAAGGAATTCAAAAACGATAAATTTTAAAATAGGTGGAAGAAAGGGATAGGGATCAACAAGTTATTGATAATCGTTTTTCTCGCCAAGTCGATCGAATTGCTTTGCTTTATCAATGATTCGGTGAATAGATCTATGTTAAATTGGTGGGTACATGTATCAATCAAATGAATTTCGTTAGGATGGGATGGGGCTCATCAATTCAATTAGGATCGGTCTTTTGATGAAACAATTCATTGCATTGATCAAATCCAATATCAATAAACCTGTTTATCTATACTCACTAAGATAAATCCAATTTTGCGTTCCTGAATGAGCCACTATGTGGATAAGATATATTTATGTACATATCTTATTAGAATATATAATAATTCTATACACTAGACTCATAGTGGCTAGTGGCTTATTCAGAAATTGAATCAAGTAGGCCTGCCTTTTTAACTCAGTGGTAGAGTAACGCCATGGTAAGGCGTAAGTCATCGGTTCAAATCCGATAAGGGGCTTTGGCTTTTTTGATAAAACTCCCGCCGTAGTATGCATATTTGATTGAAGGGAGAATAGACGCCATATTGTTTTTTTTGTAATAAAAAAAGTAAAAACTGTATAATTTCATTCAATTTTTAAATATAAAAAAGTTATCTTTCATTCTAACAAGTTATTATTCTAATCTATAATACTATAGTAATTATAGTTAGAAACTAAAAATTTAGTTATAAACTAAAATTTTGAAAATTATATAGTGGCACATTTGTTTATTATTTTTATTCTAGAATTTTTTTCATGATTCTATTCTAATCATTAAAATAGATTCAAATAATCTATCATGATTGATGAGAATCATGATAAGTCGTTTCCTTGACTTGCCAAATATTCCTATTTTACATTATTCCAATCAATTATAAAGATTAGAAATAAAAAAAAAATAAAAAGTAAGTGGACCTAACCCGTTCAATCATGACTATATCCACTATTCTGATATTCAAATTCGATACGGATTAAAATTAGAACAGTGGATCTTTTTTATTTCATTTTTATATTTATTTATTTGGACTCCACACAGGAATTTGTCGATATTTGCGATTAAATCCTCTTGTTTCTACACGTTCTATAGCAAAAATTCCTTTCTCCACAGAGAAACGTTTATTCCAAGCCACAACATATGAGCCATTTAAAATAAAAATATCTTTCTTTGATTCCAAAACAGAAGATAAGATCAATTTCTATCTTATATAAATAAGATAGATTATATATCAGATCACGGTTCCATGTGCCGTCAAATATTTCCATATTG